TTCCTTAAGAATCTCTGCCTTCTTTGAAATATCATGAACAGTTCCCGTAGGTTGAGCGCCTTTTTCAAGGAAATATAGAATAGCAGGAACATTTGAATAAGTTTGATTCTTTATCGGATCATAAAAACCAACTTTCTGAAGATCTCTTCCTTCTCTTCGGAATCGAACATCAATTGCAACGATTCGATAGACGGCTCATTGGGATAGATGTAGATGAACAATACCCCCCCCCTAGAAACGTATAAGAAGTTTTATCCTCGTACGGCTCAAGAAAAAATGATTAGAAGTTTTATGTCTATGTATAGAATTATCATAGCAAATAGATCCATAAAATCATCCAAGCAATTAGACTAGAATTTTATAGACTAGAATTTTATAGACTAGAATTTTAGTCCTTTTTCGTTCCTAAAAAAAGTTTGTACTCATAACTCAAGTTGGATAACTTCCAAATAGCTCAAAGACAATCCTTAAGCATTTCATTTATTGAGTGGTCTCTAACCCCCTTTTTGTCTTGTTTTGATTTAGAATCTTTTTTTTATTCTTCATTCTGATTTAGTTGTTGAGACAATTAAAAATGGTGTTTCCTTGTTCCAGAATCCTTTATCTTTTCTTTGAATCATTGGGTTTAGACATTACTTCGGTGATCCTTAATCCTTTCAAAATGGCAGCAACATACCTTTTTTTGTGATTTCTTTCTATCAAATCATCAAATCTATCAAAGAATCATAAGAACGGTTGATTCCCGCGTGTTACACTTTTGACCGAAAAAGTTTTATAAAGTCCAAAAAATTTTATTTTTTTTTATTAAAATTATGAAAACTTTCTCGAATTGAATCCTTTCAATTTCTATATCGAAGATATACTTACGAAGTTGTTCCAACTTATTCATTGGCACTAACCCTAGACCCTTGCCCTTGAGAAATTAATTAATACTTTCGACTCGAGCTCCATCATGTACTATTTACATTATAACCCCCCAAAAGCTGAGGTTTCTGGTTGAGTAGAACAAAGGATGTTGAGCCAAGAGCACTTTCATTCCTAATAAAATGGTGGATTCTTACATCCACAGCGGATCATGTCCTTCAAGTCGCACGTTGCTTTCTACCACATCGTTTCAAACGAAGTTTTACCATAACATTCCTCTCGTTTGGAACCAGTATGTAATTGATTCAATTATGGAATCATGAATAGTCATTGGTTCTGTCGGTAAATGGTAATCTATGCTTTTGTCCCTTTATATGGTTACCAATGGGTATATATTTTCTGAAAAAGTCTCAGCAATAATTTATTAATCCCCATATTTCTAAATGTAATTTCTATATATCTATATTTCATTAACATGAATAAATTAGTTCGTCTTTGAATCTCCATGACTCGATAGGATTGAGTCACCTATCTCACACTTCTTCGAATATAAAGGACTCAGAATAAACCATTAAAAAGATTTATAAAAATCTAATTAATAATTAAAACAATTTACTACTTCCACATCATTAATAATGTTTTTGACTAAGTACCACATTGTTTTATCACAGATAAATCCATGTTTCTTTTTGAATTAAACCACCAACGATTTATGGATAAGTGGATCAAAAATATTGATATATAACAGACCGTCATATTTCAGCGTCATTGAAAATTAAAATAAATATGGATATGGAACCTAATTTCTAAGTAATTAACTTCAATATGAATATACGGGGGATGGGCATAGAATGAAAGGCCGTCCTACCTTTTTTATTCAAAATTATTGCGATCTATGTTCCTATCTAACCTGGATCATAAATGGATTAAGTTACATCTGGGTATCTCAATTCAGCTCGATAAAAAAAAAAAAAAAGATGATTCAGAAAGGAAGAGGCATCAGCAAAAATTAGAAAAAAGAATCCCATTCTATTCAATATTAGAATTAGAAAACAAAGGAAAGGGCTGCTCAAAAAAGCAATCTTTTTTCTGATATTGATATAATATAATGGATGCTCTGGGACGGAAGGATTCGAACCTCCGAATAGCGGGACCAAAACCCGTTGCCTTACCACTTGGCCACGCCCCATTTAGGTTTCTATTCTAAACTAATAAACACTAATATTAGTAGTGGTTGTTCGTCAATTCCAGTGCAAATCAATATCTATGAAATCCATTGTTGATAGGATTTTGCCACGTGTAGATATAGAATTAACCTGGAATTGATTGATCATTACATATAATTTAATTAAGATATACAATTTGTATTGTATAAATAAGATATAAGATATTGTATAAAAGTATGATTTCTTCTATTCTCTATTATCTTTTGAGAATGGAAGGGTTTTTTATTGGGTGAGTGAGTTCAAAGGCTTTTTTGGTCTACTTTACCTTCGTCATTATTTTTTGCCTTATATCAATAATATCAATAAGATATCAATAACTCAATCAAAATTCAATTATCTACAATAACAAAATCTTTGCTATGCTTAATATTTTTAGTTTGATCGGTATCTGTCTTAATTCTGCCCTTTAT